GCTAGCGTAGCTTAATTAAAGCATAACACTGAAGATGTTAAGATGGGCCCTAGAAAGCCCCGCCCGCACAAAGGCTTGGTCCTGACTTTACTATCAACTTTAGCCAAATTTACACATGCAAGTATCCGCCCCCCTGTGAGAATGCCCTACAGCTCCCTGCCCGGGAGCAAGGAGCTGGTATCAGGCACACACCTGTAAGCCCATGACACCTTGCTTAGCCACACCCTCAAGGGAACTCAGCAGTGATAAACATTAAGCCATAAGTGAAAACTTGACTTAGTTAAAGCTAAGAGGGCCGGTAAACCTCGTGCCAGCCACCGCGGCTATACGAGAGACCCAAGTTGATACCATTCGGCGTAAAGAGTGGTTATGGAAAATAAAGACTAAAGCCGCACACCTTCAAAGCTGTTATACGCATCCGGAGGCTAGAAGGTCAACCACGAAGGTAGCTTTACAACCCCTGACCCCACGAAAGCTCTGGCACAAACTGGGATTAGATACCCCACTATGCCTAGCCCTAAACCTTGGTAATATATCACATACCCTACCCGCCTGGGAACTACGAGCACCAGCTTAAAACCCAAAGGACTTGGCGGTGCTTTAGACCCCCCTAGAGGAGCCTGTTCTAGAACCGATAACCCCCGTTCAACCTCACCCTTCCTTGTTTATCCCGCCTATATACCGCCGTCGTCAGCTTACCCTGTGAAGGCCTAAAAGTAAGCACAACTGGCACAACCCAAAACGTCAGGTCGAGGTGTAGCGCATGGAAGGGGAAGAAATGGGCTACATTCCCTATATTAGGGAACACGAACGGCGCACTGAAATACGCGCCTGAAGGAGGATTTAGTAGTAAGCGGAAAATAGCGTGTTCCGCTGAAATTGGCCCTGAAGCGCGCACACACCGCCCGTCACTCTCCCCAAGCCTATCAATTTAAATAATTAAAAACCCAAAAATCGCGGAGGGGAGGCAAGTCGTAACATGGTAAGGGTACCGGAAGGTGCACTTGGTAATATCAGAGTGTAGTTAAAATAGAATAACACTTCCCTTACACTGAAGAGACACCCGTGCAAATCGGATCACCTTGACGCCCAACAGCTTAGCCCACAAACACAACAACAACCAACCATTATTTATACCCCCAAATTGCACTAGTGTTTTAATTAAACAAACCATTTTTCCCCTTTAGTACGGGGCGACAGAAAAAGGACTCAGGAGCAATAGAGAAAGTACCGCAAAGGGATCGCTGAAAGAGAAATGAAACAACCCAGTGAAGCTAAAGTAAAGCAGAGATTCATTCTCGTACCTTTTGCATCATGGTTTTAGCCAGCGTGACCCAAGCAAAGAGTGCTTTAGTTTGACACCCCCGAAACTAGGGGAGCTACTCCAAGACAGCCTATTTATAAGGGCGAACCCGTCTCTGTGGCAAAAGAGTGGAATGAGCTTTTGAGTAGAGGTGATAAACCTACCGAACCTAGTTATAGCCTGGTTGCCCGGGAAATGGATAGAAGTTCAGCCTCTCAGATTTTTTATTCACCTCAGTATTACCCCACCTGATACCGCAAAGAAACTGTGAGAGTTATTCAAAGGGGGTACAGCCCCTTTGGAAACAAGATACAACTTTTCCGGGAGGAAAAAGATCATAATTTAAATAAAGGTAAGTATTTGGGTGGGCCTAAAAGCAGCCACCCCAGTAGAAAGCGTTATAGCTCAAATACATCACTACCCCTCCTCTATCCTGATCATTAATTCTTACTCCCCCCTTCCCTACCGGGGCCATCCCATGCAAACATGGGAGGGACCCTGCTAATATGAGTAAATAAGAGAGCCAAGCCTCTCTCCTTGCACACATGTAATTCGGAACGAACCCTCACCGAGCATTAACGGCCCCAAACGAAGAGGGACCTGAAACAACAACCCAAACAACCAGAAAAAAATTCAAACATAAACCGTTAACCCCTACACAGGTGTGCACCTAGGGAAAGACTAAAAGAAAGAGAAGGAACTTCGGCAAACAAATCAAGCCTCGCCTGTTTACCAAAAACATCGCCTCTTGCAAAAGCTAAAGAATAAGAGGTCCCGCCTGCCCTGTGACTATTAGTTTAACGGCCGCGGTATTTTGACCGTGCAAAGGTAGCGCAATCACTTGTCTTTTAAATGAAGACCTGTATGGATGGCACAACGAGGGCTTAACTGTCTCCTCTTTCAAGTCAATGAAATTGATCTCCCCGTGCAGAAGCGGGGATATAAACATAAGACGAGAAGACCCTATGGAGCTTTAGACACCAAAGAAGATCCTGTCAAGTAACCCCCCATAAGGGCCTGAACTAATGGAATCCTTCCCTAATGTCTTTGGTTGGGGCGACCGCGGGGAAACAAAAAACCCCCACGTGGAAAGGGAGCACCCCCTCCTACAACTAAGAGCCGCAGCTCTAATTAACAGAATATCTGACCAATAAGATCCGGCAATGCCGATCAACGGACCGAGTTACCCTAGGGATAACAGCGCAATCCCCTTTAAGAGCCCATATCGACAAGGGGGTTTACGACCTCGATGTTGGATCAGGACATCCTAATGGTGCAGCCGCTATTAAGGGTCCGTTTGTTCAACGGTTAAAGTCCTACGTGATCTGAGTTCAGACCGGAGTAATCCAGGTCAGTTTCTATCTATGGTGTGCTCTTTTCTAGTACGAAAGGACCGAAAAGAAGAGGCCCCTGCTTTAAGCAAGCCTCACCCCCACCTAGTGAAGACAACTAAAATAGGCAAGAGGGCATACCCCCAATGCCTGAGAGAACGGCATGTTGGGGTGGCAGAGCCCGGTGAATGCAAAAGACCTAAGCCCTTTTTACAGAGGTTCAAGTCCTCTCCTTAACTATGATTTCAGTCCTTATTACCCATATCCTTAATCCCTTAGCCTTCATTGTCCCCATCCTATTAGCCGTCGCCTTCCTCACACTTCTAGAGCGTAAGGTACTAGGATATATACAACTACGAAAGGGTCCAAATATTGTAGGGCCTTACGGACTACTACAGCCTATTGCTGATGGTGTGAAACTCTTTATTAAAGAGCCCGTTCGCCCCTCCACTTCCTCTCCAGTACTATTCCTCCTCGCCCCACTGCTCGCACTCACACTTGCCCTAACCCTTTGAGCCCCCATACCCCTCCCTTACCCAGTCATTGACTTAAACCTTGGAATCCTATTTATTCTAGCCCTATCAAGCCTCGCTGTCTACTCCATTCTGGGCTCAGGTTGAGCATCAAATTCAAAATATGCTCTCATCGGGGCCCTTCGGGCTGTAGCCCAAACCATTTCATATGAAGTTAGTCTGGGCCTAATTCTATTAAGTACTATCATTTTTACAGGAGGTTTCACACTACAAACCTTCAACATTGCCCAAGAAAGCGTCTGAATGCTACTCCCAGCCTGACCACTAGCCGCAATATGGTATATTTCAACCCTTGCAGAAACAAACCGTGCACCTTTTGACCTTACCGAGGGCGAGTCGGAACTAGTCTCTGGCTTCAATGTCGAATATGCAGGTGGCCCATTCGCCCTATTTTTTCTGGCCGAATATGCTAATATCCTACTTATAAATACACTTTCCGCCACCCTCTTCTTAGGGGCCTCTCACTTTCCAATATTACCTGAACTCACCGCAGTAAACCTAATAACCAAAGCGGCCCTCCTATCTGTCTTATTCCTATGAGTCCGAGCCTCTTACCCACGATTCCGATATGATCAACTCATACATCTAATTTGAAAAAACTTCCTCCCGCTTACACTAGCCTTAGTTATCTGACACCTGGCCCTCCCCATTGCATTTGCTGGCCTGCCACCCCAGCTATAGATAAGAAGCCGTGCCTGAAGTAAAGGGCCACTTTGATAGAGTGACTTATGGGGGTTCAAATCCCCCCCGCTTCTTTTAGAAAAGGGGGACTCGAACCCCGCCTAAGGAGAGCAAAACTCCTGGTGCTCCCACTACACTATTTCCTAGTAAAGTCAGCTAATTCTAAGCTCTTGGTCCCATACCCCCAAACACGAAGGTTAAAATCCCTCCTTTACTAATGAACCCTTACATCTTAACCGCCCTGCTATTTGGTATTGGTTTAGGCACTACTACCACCTTCGCAAGCTCCCACTGACTACTAGCCTGAATGGGCCTGGAGATAAATACTCTTGCCATCATTCCCCTGATAGCTCAACACCACCACTCCCGAGCAGTTGAAGCAGCCACTAAATATTTCTTGATTCAAGCTGCCGGAGCAGCTATACTACTCTTTGCCAGCACCACCAACGCTTGATTAACTGGGCAGTGAGACCTTTTACAAATCGCCCACCCCTTCCCAACTGCCCTTGTCACTTTGGCCCTCGCACTAAAAGTGGGACTTGCACCTGTACACTCATGACTGCCTGAAGTACTTCAAGGCCTAGACCTAACTACAGGACTTATTTTGTCAACCTGACAAAAACTTGCCCCATTCGCCTTATTAGTACAAACCCCCTGTGCCAACACCACCCTTTTGATTATCCTGGGACTCACCTCAACCATCGGGGGGGGGTGAGGGGGGCTCAACCAAACCCAACTTCGCAAAATCCTTGCCTACTCCTCCATCGCACACCTCGGCTGAATAGTAATTGTTCTACAGTTCTCCCCCTCCTTAACTATTTTAACATTACTTACATACTTCATTATAACATTCTCAGCATTTCTTATGTTTAAACTTAATAAAGCAACCAGCATTAATGCTCTAGCAACCTCATGAGCAAAAACCCCTGCCCTAACCGCCCTTGCGCCCCTTCTATTGTTATCCTTAGGGGGCCTCCCCCCACTAACAGGCTTTATGCCAAAATGGCTTATTCTTCAAGAACTCACTAAACAAGACCTTGCCCCCGCTGCAACACTGGCGGCAATAACCGCCCTCCTCAGCCTATATTTTTACCTCCGACTATCATACGCAATGGCACTAACTATTTCACCCAATAACCTCACCGCAACTTCCCCATGACGCCTCCCCTCCTTACAACTTACACTACCACTCGCTACTTCAGCCATAGCTACGCTGCTGCTTCTACCCCTAACACCCGCCGCAATAGCACTAATAACCCTCTAAGGGACTTAGGTTAAAACAAGACCAAGGGCCCTTCAAAGCCCTAAGTGAGGGTGGAAGCCCCCCAGTCCCTGATAAGGCTTGCGGGACACTACCCCACATCTCCTGTATGCAAAACAGGTACTTTAATTAAGCTAAAGCCTTCCTAAGAAGGGCAGGCCTCGATCCTGCAAGATCTTAGTTAACAGCTAAGCGCTCAAACCAGCGGAGCATCCATCTACTTTTCCCCCGCCTGAGGGGCGGGCGGAGGCGGGGGGAAGTCCCGGCGGACCGACTAACCTGCATCTTCAGATTTGCAATCTGATATGTATAACACCTCAAGACTTCTGGTAAGAAGAAGGGCTCGAACCTCTGTTTATGGGGCTACAATCCACCGCTTAAAAACTCAGCCATCCTACCTGTGGCCATCACACGCTGATTTTTCTCCACTAATCACAAAGACATCGGCACCCTTTATCTAGTATTTGGTGCCTGAGCCGGTATAGTAGGCACAGCCCTCAGCCTACTTATTCGAGCAGAACTAAGCCAACCGGGCGCTCTCCTTGGAGACGACCAAATTTATAATGTAATCGTTACAGCACATGCCTTCGTAATGATTTTCTTTATAGTAATGCCAATTATGATTGGAGGTTTTGGGAACTGGTTAATTCCCCTAATGATCGGAGCCCCAGATATAGCATTTCCTCGTATGAATAATATAAGTTTCTGACTTCTACCCCCTTCCTTCCTACTACTACTTGCCTCCTCTGGTGTAGAAGCAGGTGCCGGAACCGGATGAACAGTGTACCCGCCCCTGGCTGGTAATTTAGCCCACGCAGGAGCATCAGTCGACCTGACAATCTTTTCACTTCACCTGGCAGGTATTTCCTCAATCCTTGGGGCTATCAATTTTATTACCACAATTATTAATATGAAACCTCCAGCTATCTCTCAGTACCAGACACCTCTATTTGTGTGAGCCGTCCTAATTACCGCTGTTCTTCTCCTTCTCTCTTTACCAGTCCTCGCTGCCGGCATCACAATGCTCCTTACCGACCGAAACCTTAATACCACCTTCTTTGACCCGGCCGGGGGAGGGGACCCAATCCTTTACCAGCACTTATTCTGGTTCTTCGGACACCCGGAAGTATATATTCTTATTCTACCTGGCTTTGGTATGATTTCACATATCGTCGCCTATTACTCTGGCAAAAAAGAACCCTTTGGCTATATGGGTATAGTGTGAGCAATAATGGCTATTGGCCTCCTGGGCTTTATTGTATGAGCTCATCACATATTCACAGTTGGCATGGACGTAGACACACGTGCCTATTTTACATCTGCCACAATAATCATCGCAATTCCCACCGGTGTTAAAGTGTTTAGCTGACTTGCAACCCTACATGGAGGCTCTATTAAATGAGAGACACCCCTTTTATGGGCCCTTGGCTTTATTTTCCTATTTACAGTAGGCGGGCTCACAGGCATTGTTCTGGCCAATTCATCTCTAGATATTGTACTCCACGACACCTATTATGTAGTAGCCCACTTCCATTACGTATTATCTATGGGGGCCGTATTTGCCATTGTCGCCGCCTTTGTGCACTGATTCCCACTATTCTCAGGTTACACACTTCACAGCACTTGAACGAAAATCCACTTTGGTATCATGTTCTTAGGGGTAAACTTAACCTTCTTCCCACAACACTTCCTCGGATTAGCCGGAATGCCCCGACGATACTCTGACTACCCTGACGCCTATACCCTATGAAACACAGTCTCCTCAATCGGATCACTCATCTCCTTAGTCGCTGTTATCATGTTCTTATTTATTATTTGAGAAGCATTCGCCGCCAAACGTGAAGTTCTAGCAACAGATTTAACAACAACCAATGTAGAATGACTACATGGCTGCCCTCCCCCCTACCACACATTCGAGGAGCCTGCCTTTGTACAAGTACAACAGACTAACAGAAAGGGAGGAGTCGAACCCCCATAGGTCGGTTTCAAGCCGACCACATAACCGCTCTGCCACTTTCTTTATAAGACACTAGTAAAAGAGAACATTACACCGCCTTGTCAAGGCGGAAGTGTGGGCTAGACCCCCGCGTGTCTTGCTTTTAATGGCCCATCCATCACAGCTTGGATTTCAAGATGCAGCTTCACCTGTTATAGAAGAACTTCTTCATTTTCACGACCATGCTTTAATAATCGTCTTCCTGATTAGCACACTTGTGCTTTACATTATTCTTGCTATAGTTACCACTAAATTAACGAACAAATATATTTTAGATTCACAAGAAATTGAAATTATCTGAACAATTCTCCCAGCTATTATTTTAATTCTAATTGCACTCCCCTCCCTCCGCATCCTCTACCTTATAGATGAAATTAACAACCCCCTATTAACAATTAAAGCCGTTGGTCACCAATGATACTGAAACTATGAATATACTGACTACGAAGACCTTGGCTTTGATTCATACATAATCCCCACCCAAGACCTAACCCCTGGACAATTCCGCCTATTAGAAGCTGACCATCGCATGGTTATCCCAGTTGAATCCCCGATCCGAGTTTTAGTATCTGCAGATGATGTACTCCACTCATGGGCAGTCCCAGCCCTAGGGGTAAAAATGGACGCAGTACCAGGACGCCTTAATCAAACAGCCTTCATCGCATCCCGACCAGGCGTATTCTACGGACAATGCTCTGAAATCTGCGGAGCAAATCACAGCTTTATGCCTATTGTAGTGGAAGCAGTTCCCCTAGAACACTTTGAAAACTGATCATCTCGAATACTTGAAGACGCCTCGCTAGGAAGCTAAATAGGGTATAGCGTTAGCCTTTTAAGCTAAAGATTGGTGGCTCCCAACCACCCCTAACGACATGCCCCAACTCAACCCCGCACCTTGATTTGCTATTTTAGTCTTCTCGTGAATGGTCTTCCTGGCCGTTATTCCCGCTAAAGTTACAGCCCACACCTTCCCAAATACCCCCACTCTGCAAAGCGCAGAAAAACCCAAAACAGACCCCTGAACTTGACCATGACACTAAGCTTTTTTGACCAGTTTATAAGCCCCACCTATCTTGGGATCCCACTAATAGCCCTTGCCCTTACCCTACCGTGACTCCTTTACCCCACACCTACAACTCGATGATTAAACAACCGATTCCTCGCGCTTCAGGGCTGGTTTATTAACCGTTTTACTCAACAGCTTCTCCTCCCCTTAAATATCGGAGGCCATAAGTGAGCCGCCCTCCTAACCTCATTAATGATCTTTTTAATTACCCTAAATATATTAGGACTTCTTCCCTATACTTTTACCCCCACCACCCAATTATCACTAAATTTAGGGCTTGCGGTACCTCTCTGATTAGCAACTGTTATTATTGGCATGCGAAACCAACCAACCCATGCCCTAGGACACCTCCTACCAGAAGGCACACCTGGCCCCCTCATCCCAGTACTTATCATTATCGAAACAATTAGCCTCTTTATTCGCCCCCTTGCCCTAGGGGTACGACTAACGGCCAATTTAACAGCTGGCCACCTCTTAATTCAACTAATTGCTACAGGTGCCTTCGTACTTCTTCCCTTAATGCCAACCGTCGCAATCATCACAACAACAGTACTGGTTCTCCTCACCCTATTAGAAGTTGCTGTAGCGATAATTCAAGCCTACGTCTTCGTTCTCCTACTAACACTATACCTACAAGAAAACGTCTAATGGCCCATCAAGCACACCCTTACCACATAGTTGACCCCAGCCCTTGACCCCTAACAGGGGCAATTGCTGCCCTCCTGATAACATCAGGCCTCGCAACCTGATTTCATTTTCGCCCAACAACCTTAATAACCTTGGGGACAGCCCTACTGCTTCTTACAATATATCAATGATGACGAGACATCGTACGAGAGGGCACATTCCAAGGACACCACACGCCCCCCGTACAAAAAGGTCTTCGATACGGAATAATTCTTTTCATCACCTCCGAAGTATTCCTTTTCCTAGGGTTCTTCTGAGCCTTTTACCACGCAAGCCTCGCCCCCACTCCTGAGCTAGGGGGCTGCTGACCTCCCACGGGCATCACAACCCTTGACCCGTTTGAAGTCCCCCTCCTTAATACAACTGTCCTGCCTGCTTCTGGAGTAACACTCACCTGAACCCACCACAGCATTATGGAAGGTGAACGAAAACAGACTATTCAATCACTAGCCTTAACTATTCTTCTGGGCTTTTATTTTACATTCCTTCAAGCCCTGGAATACTATGAAGCCCCCTTTACAATTGCAGATGGCGTATACGGCTCTACATTTTTTGTAGCTACTGGATTCCACGGACTACACCTTATTATTGGCTCCACATTTTTAGCTGTCTGCCTCCTACGACAAATCCCATACCACTTTACATCCGAGCACCACTTCGGATTCGAAGCAGCTGCCTGATACTGACACTTCGTAGACGTTGTCTGATTATTCCTATATATCTCTATCTACTGATGAGGCTCTTAATCTTTCTAGTATTAAAACTAGTATAAGTGACTTCCAATCACCCGGTCTTGGTTAAAGTCCAAGGAAAGATAATGAACGTAGCTATAGCTGTAATTACCATCACTATTTTGCTCTCCGTAATCCTGGCCATTGTATCCTTCTGACTCCCCCAAATGACCCCCGACCACGAAAAGCTCTCCCCATACGAATGTGGTTTCGACCCCCTAGGATCAGCCCGCCTACCATTCTCCCTCCGCTTCTTCCTAGTCGCCATTCTCTTCCTCCTTTTCGACTTAGAAATTGCCCTTCTCCTCCCACTCCCATGAGGGGACCAACTAACCTCCCCTTTATTGACACTCTTCTGAGCCGTGGCCGTGCTTATTCTTCTCACCCTCGGCCTAATTTACGAGTGAATTCAAGGAGGGTTAGAATGAGCCGAATAGCCAATTAGTTTGAGAAAAATATTTGATTTCGGCTCAAAAGCTTATGGTTAAAGTCCATAATTGTCTAATGACTCCCGCTCACTTCGCTTTCTCATCGGCCTTTACCCTAGGACTGACAGGCCTAGCATTCCATCGAACCCACCTCCTCTCCGCTCTTTTATGCTTAGAAGGGATGATGCTCTCTTTATTTATTGGACTTTCGATTTGAACCCTTCAACTGGGCTCCACAAGTTTCTCTGCAGCTCCTATGCTTCTATTGGCTTTTTCAGCTTGTGAAGCAAGCGCAGGGCTTGCCCTACTGGTAGCTACAGCTCGCACACATGGCTCAGATCGCCTTCAAACCTTAAACCTCTTACAATGCTAAAAATCCTAATTCCCACCCTAATGCTTCTCCCCACAGCCTGACTCACCCCTGCCAAGTGATTATGGTCTACTACCCTCTCCCACAGCCTAGTCATTGCACTGGCCAGCCTGACCTGACTAAAAAATACATCCGAAACAGGCTGATCTTGCCTTACGCCCTTCATAGCCACAGACCCCCTCTCAACCCCCCTCCTTGTCCTCACCTGCTGATTACTTCCCCTCATAATTTTGGCAAGCCAAGGCCATACAGCACTCGAACCCATTAACCGCCAACGAACCTACATTAGCCTGTTAACATCACTGCAAGTATTCCTTATTATAGCATTTGGTGCCACTGAACTCCTTATGTTTTATGTTATATTTGAAGCCACTCTTATCCCCACACTAATTATTATCACCCGATGGGGCAATCAGGCGGAACGTCTTAATGCAGGGGTATATTTTTTGTTTTATACCCTAGCAGGCTCCCTCCCCCTACTGGTTGCCCTATTGCTTCTTCAAAAAGATACAGGCTCCCTCTCCCTCTTAACCATCCAATATGCCAGCTCTACCCCCCTCTCATCTTATGCTGACAAGCTTTGGTGAGCGGGCTGCCTAATTGCATTTTTAGTAAAAATACCCCTATACGGGGCACATCTCTGGCTGCCAAAGGCACATGTAGAAGCCCCAGTTGCAGGCTCAATAGTCCTAGCTGCAGTTCTTCTGAAACTAGGAGGCTACGGCATAATCCGAATAATAGTTATACTGGGGCCCCTCACTAAAGAATTAAGCTACCCATTTATTATCCTCGCCCTCTGAGGCGTAGTTATAACTGGCTCCACCTGCCTTCGCCAAACAGATCTTAAATCCCTCATCGCTTACTCATCCGTAAGCCACATGGGCCTGGTCGTTGGGGGTATTCTTATCCAAACACCTTGGGGCCTTGCCGGCGCCGTAATCCTTATAATTGCACACGGTCTAACGTCCTCAGCCCTCTTCTGCTTAGCCAACACAAATTACGAACGCCTCCATAGCCGAACAATACTATTAGCCCGAGGATTACAAATAGTACTCCCACTCATGGCAACATGGTGGTTTATTGCCAGCCTCGCGAACTTAGCCCTTCCACCTCTACCCAACCTCATGGGGGAACTTTTAATTATTACCTCATTATTTGGCTGATCGTGATGAACCCTAGTACTCACAGGGGCAGGAACCCTTATTACCGCAAGCTATTCACTTTATATATTCCTCATGACCCAGCGGGGCCCCCTCCCAGCACATATTATTAGCCTAAACCCTTCCTACACCCGGGAGCACCTAGTTATAGCCCTTCACCTCCTCCCCCTACTACTACTTGTTTTAAAGCCCGAATTAGTGTGAGGCTGAACCACCTGTGGATATAGTTTAACAAAAATATTAGATTGTGATTCTAAAGACAAGGGTTAAAATCCCCTTATCCACCGAGAGAGGCTCGCCAGCAACGAAGACTGCTAATCTCCGCGACCTTGGTTGGACCCCAGGGCTCACTCGGCCTGCTCCTAAAGGATAACAGCTCATCCATTGGTCTTAGGAACCAAAAACTCTTGGTGCAAATCCAAGTAGCAGCTATGCACTCCTCGTCACTTATTATGTCATCCAGCTTAGTCATTATCTTTTTACTATTAGCATACCCTATCTTTACGACTCTGGAGCCTCGCCCCCGGAACCCCGACTGGGCCGTTTCACATGTTAAGACAGCGGTCGCCCTAGCCTTCTTCGTCAGCCTAATCCCCCTATTTCTCTTTCTTAACGAAGGCGCAGAAGCAATCATCACCTCATGAAATTGAATGAATACACTAACCTTCGACGTGAATATTAGTTTCAAATTTGATCACTACTCAGTTATCTTTGTCCCCATTGCCCTCTATGTCACTTGATCTATCCTAGAGTTTGCGTCATGATATATGCACGCAGATCCATACATAAACCGATTCTTTAAGTACCTCGTAATTTTCCTTATTGCCATAATTATTCTTGTCACAGCAAACAACCTATTCCAGCTTTTCATTGGTTGGGAAGGAGTGGGCATTATGTCATATTTACTCATTGGCTGATGATACGGACGGGCAGATGCCAACACGGCGGCCCTTCAGGCCGTTGTGTATAATCGGGTCGGAGACATTGGACTGCTATTCACAATAGCATGAATGGCAACCAACGCTAACTCCTGAGAATTACAACAAATTTTTGTAGCAACAAAAGACCTAGATCTCACTTTACCGCTACTAGGCCTAATTATTGCCGCTACAGGCAAGTCAGCCCAATTTGGTCTCCACCCTTGGCTCCCCTCTGCTATAGAGGGTCCTACACCGGTCTCTGCCCTACTGCATTCAAGCACTATGGTTGTTGCCGGCATTTTTCTCTTAGTGCGAACAAGCCCCCTCCTAGAAAATAATCAAACTGCCCTCACTACCTGCCTATGCCTGGGTGCCCTAACGACCCTATTCACAGCCACCTGTGCCCTGACCCAAAATGATATCAAAAAGATCGTAGCATTCTCTACATCAAGTCAACTTGGCCTAATAATAGTCACTATCGGCTTAAATCAACCTCAACTAGCCTTCCTCCACATTTGCACCCATGCCTTCTTCAAAGCAATATTATTCCTCTGCTCTGGCTCAATTATTCACAGCCTCAACGATGAACAAGATATCCGAAAAATAGGGGGCATGCATCACCTTACCCCCTTTACATCCTCCTGCCTCACTATTGGTAGTTTAGCCCTCACAGGCACTCCCTTCCTAGCAGGATTCTTCTCCAAAGATGCTATTATTGAAGCACTAAACACATCCCACCTAAACGCCTGGGCCCTAATCCTAACCCTTCTAGCCACCTCATTCACAGCCATCTACAGCCTCCGCGTGGTATTTTTTGTCTCAATAGGCTACCCACGATTTAACGCTATTTCTCCTATCAATGAGAACAACCCAGCAGTTATTAACCCCTTAAAGCGACTTGCATGAGGAAGCATTGTCGCTGGCCTCCTTATCATTTCAAGCATTACCCCCCTCAAAACCCCTGTGATATCTATACCCCCCTTGCTTAAATTAGCTGCCCTTGGAGTCACAATTACGGGGTTACTCATTGCCCTCGAACTAGCGACACTGACCAACAAACAGTACAAAGTTACCCCCAATCTGGTTACTCACCACTTCTCCAACATGCTAGGCTTCTTCCCCTCGATTATTCACCGCTTTACCCCCAAACTAAATCTAGTCTTAGGGCAGACATTTGCCAGCCAACTGATTGACCAAACTTGACTAGAGAAAGTCGGCCCCAAAGCAATCTCTTCATCAAACATCCCCCTCATTACAACAACAAGCAACACCCAACAAGGAATAATTAAGACATACCTCACCCTATTCCTTCTCACCCTGACCCTTGCTGCCCTGTTGTTTACCCGTTAAACTGCCCGAAGGGCCCCCCGACTCAGTCCTCGAGTTAGCTCCAACACAACAAATAAAGTGAGAAGCAGAACCCACGCACTAAGTACTAATATCCCTCCCCCTAACGAGTACATTAGCGCGACCCCTCCAATATCGCCCCGAAGGACAGAAAGCTCACTGAGCTCATCAGCCGGCACCCATGAGGACTCATACCACCCCCCTCAAAACACACTAGAAGCCACCCCCACCCCTACTAAATATATCAACATGTCACCCACAACAGGACCACTCACCCAGCTTTCAGGATAAGGCTCAGCGGCAAGTGCCGCCGAGTATGCAAACACAACTAGTATGCCACCCAAATAAATCAAAAACAACAACAGGGATTTAAAAGGCCCCCCATGGGCAACCAATACTCCACACCCCATGCCCGCCACAACTACTAACCCAAGGGCAGCAAAGTAGGGAGAAGGGTTAGAGGCAACTGCAACCAACCCTAAAACTAATCCAATTAAAAATAAAGACATAATGTAAGTCATAATTCCTGCCAGGACTTTAACCAGAACCAATGGCTTGAAAAACCACCGTTGTTATTCAACTACAAGAACCCACTAATGGCAAGTCTACGAAAGACACACCCTCTCCTCAAAATCGCAAACAATGCCCTAGTTGACCTACCCGCCCCCTCAAATATTTCAGTGTGATGAAACTTCGGATCTCTCTTAGGACTCTGTTTAATTATTCAAATCCTCACAGGACTATTTCTAGCCATACACTACACCTCTGATATTGCGACAGCCTTTTCTTCCGTCGCCCATATTTGCCGAGACGTAAATTACGGCTGACTCATCCGAAACCTTCACGCCAACGGCGCATCTTTCTTCTTCGTATGTATTTATGCCCACATTGGCCGCGGGCTTTACTACGGCTCATACCTCTATAAAGAGACATGAAACATCGGAGTAGTCCTGCTACTTCTAGTTATAATAACTGCTTTCGTCGGCTATGTTCTACCCTGAGGCCAAATGTCCTTTTGAGGTGCAACCGTTATTACCAACCTACTCTCTGCAGTGCCCTACGTAGGTGGCTCTTTAGTTCAATGAATTTGAGGCGGATTCTCAGTAGACAATGCAACCCTTACCCGATTCTTTGCTTTCCACTTCCTATTCCCCTTTGTAATTGCAGGCGCAACCATAGTCCACCTTCTCTTCCTTCATCAAACAGGGTCAAATAATCCCCTCGGCCTAAATTCAGACGCAGATAAAATAAGCTTTCACCCCTACTTCTCATACAAAGACTTATTAGGGTTTGCAGTACTTGTTATCGCCCTCACATCTTTAGCTTTATTCTCACCCAACCTGCTAGGAGACCCAGACAACTTCACCCCAGCCAATCCGCTAGTTACTCCTCCCCACATCAAACCAGAGTGATACTTCCTGTTCGCATATGCAATTCTGCGCTCCATCCCCAACAAACTGGGGGGAGTCTTAGCCCTCCTAGCCTCAATCCTTATTCTAATGCTCGTGCCATTTCTACACACGTCTAAACAACGAAGTCTCACCTTCCGACCACTTACACAATTCTTGTTTTGAACCTTAATCGCAGACGTTATTATTCTCACCTGAATTGGAGGGATGCCTGTGTCGCACCCATTCGTTATTATTGGACAAATTGCATCCTTTTTATACTTTTTCCTCTTCCTAGTCCTCACGCCACTAGCAGGCTATGCAGAAGACAAAGCACTTGAATGAGCTTGCATTAGTAGCTCAGCGTCAGAGCCCTGGTCTTGTAAACCAGATGTCGGAGGTTAAAATCCTCCCTAATGCTCAAAGAAAGGAGATTTTAACTCCCACCCCTGGCTCCCAAAGCCAGGATTCTTAGTTAAACTATTCTTTGTAGTATATGTACAATAATTTTAAATACATATATGTATTATCAACATTAATTTATATTAACCATATCATATAGCATTCAAGTACATATATGTATTATCACCATATCTAGGGTTTAAGCATTCAAGAATTACATTACACGAAGATCTCACATAAGCAAAATAACAATAACTAACAAACACTTAAGAAAAACAGGCGAATATTTAAGACCTAGCACATATATCCATAAGTCAAGTTATACCTTTACTCAAACTTCAGCCAAACTCAAATACTTAATGTAGTAAGAACCGACCAACAAGTCCATTTCTTAATGCTAACGGTTATTGAAGGTGAGGGACAAAAATTGTGGGGGTTTCACATAGTGATTTATTCCTGGCATTTGGTTCCTATTTCAGGGCCATAAATTGTAAACATCCCCATAACTTATTCTATACGGCATAAGTTAATGGTGGAAAACAATAGCGGGAGCGGCCACCATGCCGAGCGTTCTTTCCATAGGGCATTTAGCTCTTTTTTTTTTCTTTCCTTTTCAATAGACATTTCACAGTGCACGAAATCTGATTAACAAGGTGGGAATCGCCCTAGGAAGCAAGGAAATGACATGAGCGGTGAAAAGTCTTTACCAAAGAATTACATACAGAACTTTCAAGGACATAAGATAGTGAAATTTAGTCGGAAGATATCTATATTACCCCCTTTGGCTTTTTCGCGTAAACCCCCCTACCCCCCTAAACTCCTGAGATAACTAACGCTCCTGCAAACCCCCCGGAAACAGGAAAACCTCGAGTCGTTTTTTATGGTTTCAAAATGTTTTTATTTACATTATTATAAGTTTTA